AATGGAAAATATTAAAAAGAAGAAATACTCGATTAATCTGTAAATTAACCTTTTTTCTAAAATTTTGCATTGAAAGCATCTACACAAATATACTTGTCTCTATCATTAATATTCTCAGAAGCAAGATAAAATTCTTTCTTATTTTAACAAAAATAATTAGGAATAAATCCATTTACAATAAAAAAAATCAAAATCCAATTGAGTTTATTTCGACTATAAAAAAGTCACTTTATAATATTAGTAATAGTAAGAAAAATTCACATATTTTTTCTGACTTATCGTACTTGTCACAAGCATATGTATTTTACAAATTATCACAAACCCAAGTTATTAACTTGTATAAATTAAAATCATTTCTTCAATATCAAGAAATCCCTTTTTTTCTTAAGCCTGAAATAAAGGATTCTTTTGAAACACAAGGAATAGTTCATTCTAAATTAAGGGATAACAGACTTCCGAGTTCTGAAATGAATCAATGGAAAAACTGGTTAAGAGGACATTATCAATACGATTTATCTCAGATCAGATGGTCTGAATTAATACCACAACAATGGCGGAATAGAGTTTATCAACGTCGTATGGGTAAAGGGAAAAATGATTCCAAAAAACCAACTATTTTGGAATTCTATTCATTATCGAATCAAAAATATCATTTTCCACATTTTCCAGAAGACGATAAAGATGATCTTTTCTCATTCTCATATAAATCTATTACTTTTTCCTTTTATCAACGTAAAAGGAAAAATTTCAGCAAATGGAATTCATATGAAAAAGACCAATTAATTGATGAAAAAGACCAATTAATTGATTCCAAAAAACCAAATATTTTGGAAGTCTATTCATTATCGAATCAAAAAGATAATTTTCCAAAATCCTATAAATATGATCTTTTCTCATATAAATCTATTAATTCTGAAAATAAAAAGGACTCATTTATTTATAGATCACCGTTTGAAGGAAATAAGAATCAAGATTATCTAGGAAAGGGCGATATTCTATATATGGAAAAAACTCCCGATAGGAAATATTTGGATTGGAAAATTCTCCCTTTTGATCTTAGACAAAAAGCCGATATTGAGGCCTGGATCACGATCGATGCCAATAGGAATCAAAATACTAAGATTGGTACTAAGAATTCTCAAATAATTGATAAAAAAAACATTTTTTATCTTATGATTCCAGAAATGAATCTACCAACCCCCCCAAAAGAATTTTGGGGTTGGATGGGGATGAATGCAAAACGTCCCATATTGAATCCGGAACTTTGGTTCTTCCCAGAATTTTTGTTACTTTATAATACATATAAAACGAAACCTTGGTTTATACCAAGCGAATTACTTCTTTTAAATTTGAATAGAAATGCAGATAGTAATGAAAATCAAAAGATTAATGAAAATCAAAAGATTAATGAAAATCAAAAGATTAATGAAAAGCAAAAGATTAATGAAAATCAAAAGATTAATGAAAAGCAAAAGATTAATGAAAAGCAAAAGGGAAGTTTTTTGATACCATCGAATAATAAAATAAATCAAGAAGAAACCACAAGCCAAGGGGATCTTGGATCCGTTCTTTCAAACCAACAAAAAGATATTGAAGAAGATTCTGCGGGATCGGACATGAAAAAAGGTAAAAAGAAAAAACAATCCAAAAGTCCCATGGAAGCAGAACTATATTTGTTCCTGAAACGTTGTTTTCTTTTTCAATTGAGCTGGGGCGAGACTTTTGATCAAAGAATGATCAATAATATTAGGGTATATGGTTTCCTGCTTAAACTAATAGATACAAAAACAAAAATAGTTTCTATAGCCTCGATTCAAAGAGGAGAAATGAGTTTGGATATAATGCTGATTCAGAAGAATTTCACTCTTCCAGAATGGATGAAAGGGAGAATATTGATTCTCGAACCCGTTCGTCTGTCTGTAAAAAACGATGGACAATTTATTATGTATCAAACCATCGGTATTTCGTTGGTTCATAAGAGTAAGCACCAAACTAATCAACGATACCGAGAGCAAAGATATGTTGCTAAGAATCATTTTGATGAATCTATTCCACCACATGAAAGAATAACAAGAAATAGAGACAAAAATCATTTGGATTTGCTTGTTCCTGAAAATATTTTCTCGTTTAGGCGTCGTAGAAAATTAAGAATTCTAAGTTGTTTCAATTCAAAGAATAGGAATGATGTAGATAGAAATCCTGTATTTTGCAACGAAAAGAATAGCAGCCAAGTTCTAGGTGCCAGTAATCACCTTGATAGAGAGACAAATCCATTAATGAAATTGAAGTTCTTTCTTTGGCCTAATTATCGATTAGAAGATTTAGCTTGTATGAATCGTTATTGGTTTGATACCAATAATGGCAGTCGTTTCAGTATGTTAAGGATACGTTTGTATCCACGATTGAAAATTCGTTGATAGTACATTTTTCCTATATCTCCTCTACTATATAGGATATATGAAAGCAAATAAATACACACATCACACGTCCTGTCTTACATTTCATTCTAAATATCCAATACTAAATGAATAATTATGAATTCGATCTAGAAATGAATCAACAGAACCTTCTTCATTTTAGGTCGAAATTCTTCGCTTTTGTGAATACGAAAATGTGCCAATCCTTTTCTCTCCCTATCTAAATCTAATTTTCAATTGGATTGATTCATTTGAATTGATAAAATTAGGAGTTTCGAAAGAAATTTGGATTCGATTATTGTATCTACCACATGAAAATGAATGACATTATTATTACTGATCGGTAAAATCCATATCTGTAAAAAGGGAGAGGAGGCATTTTTTTATGGTAAGAAATTCATTCATTTCGGTTATTTCTCAAAAAGAAAACGAAGAAAACAGAGGGTCTGTTGAATTTCAAGTATTCAGTTTCACCACTAAGATAAGGAGACTTACTTCACATTTGGAATTGCACAAAAAAGACGATTCATCTCAGAGAGGTTTGCGAAAAATTTTGGGAAAACGTCAACGACTACTGGCTTATTTGTCAAAAAAAAATAGCGTACGTTATAAAGAATTAATTGGTCAGTTGGATATTCGAGAGACAAAAACTCGTTAATTTAAAGAGTGATATCATTTGAACTTATTCGTTTCCATTTTGATGAACTTCTTTTTACTTTCAGCAATTCATGGAAGAATGACTTGATAAAAAACTTATGATTGCACCAACTACAAGAAAAGACCTCATGATAGTCAATATGGGCCCTCACCACCCATCAATGCATGGTGTTCTTCGACTTATCGTTACTCTCGATGGTGAAGATGTTATTGACTGTGAACCAATATTGGGTTATTTACACAGAGGAATGGAGAAAATTGCGGAAAACCGAACAATTATACAATATTTGCCTTATGTAACACGTTGGGATTATTTAGCTACTATGTTCACAGAAGCAATAACCGTAAATGGACCCGAACAACTAGGCAATATTCAAGTACCTAAAAGGGCTAGCTATATCAGAGCCATTATGTTGGAGTTGAGTCGTATAGCTTCCCATTTGTTATGGCTTGGCCCTTTTATGGCAGATATTGGGGCACAGACCCCCTTCTTCTATATTTTTCGAGAACGAGAATTGATATATGACCTATTCGAAGCTGCCACCGGTATGCGAATGATGCATAATTATTTTCGTATCGGAGGAATAGCTGCTGATCTACCTCATGGATGGATAGAGAAATGTTTGGATTTTTGCGATTATTTTTTAAGAGGGGTTGCTGAATATCAAAAGCTTATTACACGGAATCCCATTTTTTTAGAACGAGTTGAGGGCGTAGGCATTATTGGAGGAGAAGAAGCACTAAATTGGGGTTTATCAGGACCAATGCTACGAGCTTCCGGAATACAATGGGACCTTCGTAAAGTTGATCATTATGAGTGTTATGACGAATTTGATTGGGAGGTTCAATGGCAAAAAGAAGGGGATTCATTAGCTCGTTATTTAGTACGAATCAGTGAAATGACAGAATCCATAAAAATTATCCAACAGGCTCTGGAAGGAATTCCAGGGGGGCCCTTTGAGAATTTAGAAATCCGACGCTTTGATAGAATAAAAGATACTGAATGGAATGATTTTGAATATCGATTTATTAGTAAAAAACCTTCTCCAACTTTTGAATTGTCCAAACAAGAACTTTATGTAAGAGTCGAAGCACCAAAAGGAGAATTGGGAATTTTTCTAATAGGAGATCAGAGTGTTTTTCCTTGGAGATGGAAAATTCGCCCACCGGGTTTTATCAACTTGCAAATTCTGCCTCAGTTAACTTATCAAAAAACTGGAAAATAAAGACCTAATAAAAAGATTGATACACAAGATAAATAGAAGAAAAGATAAGAAGATATGCGCCCACCCCCTACATATTTGATACCTTCTCCTACAAAGAAACTCATAACACCAACCCCATTCGTAATTCCATCAATTACTCGTCGATCAAAAAAATGAGTTACTTGGGCTAAGCCTCTTACCGCCCCAGTTAAGGATGTTGTATAAAAAGCATCTATATAAGCACGATTATATGACCAATTATATAGACCATTTAGAATTTTGTCCCAAAGACTTCTCTTAGGACCTGTTTTAACAAATAAATTGATTAAGAAAAAATTTGGGAAAGAGGAATAAATGGGTTTATATAAAAAGGACGCTATAAATATTCCGAAATAAGCTATACTCACTGAAAAACTTGCATCTTTCCAAAATTCATACCAATGAATCGAATCATTCCACTTTTGATGTAAAAGGTTTATAGACGGAGTTAACCATTTGGTTAATATATCCAATTCTTGATTGAAAGGAATTCCTAGAGATCCAACGAACAAAGTTAAGATGCCCAATACAAGTAAAGGAAATAACATAGTATTGTCGGATTCATAAGGATAGGAATAAGACTTTTGATTCTCAAAATGAACAATAGTAAGAAAAGGTCCTACCCTGTTTCTTACATTTTTACCACTTCGATATGGCTTTTTTGAAAAAAAAGAAGAACTTT